AAAGTTAACAGCATTAAGCCCCGCTCGCAGACCGACGAGATAATACTACCCACTAACTGAGGGGGGTAGTATAGTATTTATATAATAACTACCTATAATATATACATAATACTACCCACTAACTGAGGGGGGTAGTATAGTATTTATATAATAACTACCTATAATATATACATAATACTACCCACTAACTGAGGGGGGTAGTATAGTATTTATATAATAACTACCTATAATATATACATAATACTACCCACTAACTGAGGGGGGTAGTATAGTATTTATATAATAACTACCTATAATATATACATAATACTACCCACTAACTGAGGGGGGTAGTATAGTATTTATATAATAACTACCTATAATATATACATAATACTACCCACTAACTGAGGGGGGTAGTATAGTATTTATATAATAACTACCTATAATATATACATAATACTACCCACTAACTGAGGGGGGTAGTATAGTATTTATATAATAACTACCTATAATATATACATAATACTACCCACTAACTGAGGGGGGTAGTATAGTATTTATATAATAACTACCAATAATATATACATAATACTACCCACTAACTGAGGGGGGTAGTATAGTATTTATATAATAACTACCAATAATATATACATAATACTACCCACTAACTGAGGGGGGTAGTATAGTATTTATATAATAACTACCTATAATATATATATTTATATCCTATGGCCATAATATATATATATTTATATCCTATGGCCATAATATATATATATTTATATCCTATGGCCATAATATATATATATTTATATCCTATGGCCATAATATATATATATTTATATCCTATGGCCATAATATATATATATTTATATCCTATGGCCATAATATATATATATTTATATCCTATGGCCATAATATATATATATTTATATCCTATGGCCATAATATATATATATTTATATCCTATGGCCATAATATATATATATTTATATCCTATGGCCATAATATATATATATTTATATCCTATGGCCATAATATATATATATTTATATCCTATGGCCATAATATATATATATTTATATCCTATGGCCATAATATATATATATTTATATCCTATGGCCATAATATATATATATTTATATCCTATGGCCATAATATATATATATTTATATCCTATGGCCATAATATATATATATTTATATCCTATGGCCATAATATATATATATTTATATCCTATGGCCATAATATATATATATTTATATCCTATGGCCATAATATATGTTAATATATTATATAAATATACTAACTCATCTGAGGTCTTTGCCGTGGAAGGGCAAAATAATAAAACTATACTATTAATACCTACACAAGTGCACACATTAATATTAAAACCAAACACGACATTATTAATATTACTTTAACGGCGTGCCCCCAATTAATTCTCCCAACAGCTGGGGCCTTAACAGCGGATAACAACCGTCTGTCCCAGCGCAACAAACAAAATCTGGTAAACTCACATGTTGTATAAAACACATGATAACAAAACTCTACTACCACATCAACCCCAAACAAAGACCTCCTAGATTTAGCAAGAATTACCCTGTCATAGGCCACTCAACACACCAAACACGCTGTTAACTCAAATCCAGTAATAACTGCAGCACTTCCGACGGACGCATAAGTAAACTCATCAAGTGATGAACAAACCAAACTATTTAAAAACAACCACCAATACGTTGCAGAACATGCGGAGCATGTGTACATAACCCCCAGGGATGCCCTGCAACGTGGAGTTATAAGAATACGGCACAAACGGTAAGAATATAAATATGATAACAACACACAAAAGAACACTATAGTAACCGTCGCCGAATTGGACAACATACCCAGTCTTGATAACATACAATGCTTGGTAAAGAAAACCCCAATAAACGGGGCCCCCGACAAGCCAAGTATAATACACACTAGGCCAAAGGCCCCATACCCACCATAATTGGGGGCTCTATAAGAAAATTTACTAGCCTGAGAGCCCCCAACTCCTGACATCACATCCCCCACTAACATGAACAATAGACACTTTGACACCCCGTGACAAATTAACTGAAACAGACCCAACCAAACGCCACCAACCAACACATATATAAGGCATCATTTAATTTTGTTGCTGGTGGAGAGGGCTACTATCTTCTTTAAGTCAAAAAAAAACATCGACGGCACCGCCGTAAACACCACCCTAACAACCAAAATAGTTAACAATAAATCTTCATTGTCCAGCAAGCCCGCCGTATCATAACGTAACGAAAATCAAACCCCGGCTGCTACCAGGGTAGAAGAATGAACTAACGAACTCACTGGGGTTGGTGCTCGCATGGCCTCTAACAACCAACTTATAAGAGGAAAGCTAGCTCTCTTGGTGCACACAACCAATAAGATGCACACCCCAATCAACCAAAACCTAACTTTAGCACTAATAGCCAGGGCTATAATCATAAATAAACCAACATCACCAAGTCGTGACGAAACCAATGTAACCACAGAAGCACGTAATCTCAAATAACTTAAATAAAATATAATCAAAAAGAATCTAACCACCCCCAAGTACTCCCATAATATCAAAGAGGTCAAAAAATCCCCCGTGAGAACTAGACCTCACATAACACCGACAAAAACACAAATAATAACAATTAAATCCGAAGAAACAACCCCACCTCCAAGGTAGTGCGGTGTGTACCAACACACAAACCCAAAACACAATAACAACATTAACCAAATAGACAAGCTCACACCGTCTATAACGCCAAGAAACCCCCACAAAACACCGCATGAAAAATAGTTCAATGCCCCAATAGTGATGTTATTAAACCCTGTAAACAACATACACGCCAACATTATAACCCCAACCAACACAGCATACGTCACAGATGCTGGGATCTAACCTTATTTGTGGTCGAAACACAAACTCATATCAACACCATCTCGGCTGGTCAACAACCATCATAAGATTTACAATCTTTGGTATTACACAATATACTAAACCGAACACACCCTAACGATAAAATTTGGGCTTTACTCTCATTATTACCCTTATAACAACAAACCCAAACAGTAAGGTCATACACAAACACAAATAAAATAACCCTTCTGCTGTAGTACATAACATAGAGCTAGCCTCCATCCTAGACAGGCTCACACTAGCTACTGATCTATATCTAACAGGGACTAAACCACAAAACACTACCACCCCCAACCGCCAAGAGCCCAAAGACACCAGGTTTTTGGGGGATTGTACTGAAACAAATATAAACAAGATATATATCCCACCAATATACACCAAGCATAATAACACAGTATATCAACTAAACCCTAACCACACATAAACTAAACCACCAGACACAACTGACCTAAAAACCAAGATCAAACAATAAAAAACACAGTGCGTGCTAACTAAAAACTGACACACACTAAATAAGTATAAATAAAACCCCACAACAATTCCCCACTCCACTTCTGATTGGGGTGTGGTGTTGCTCCCCACTAATAGCACGAAAAACTACCTTGCAATTACAACAAATCAGATTAGTGATGAAGAACTTCAACTACTACAGGCATATATGCGTGTCCTGCTCCGCACAACTCACTACAATAACCAGTAAAAACGCCCACCCGCTCTGGTATAAAAAACAATTGATTAACTCGTCCTGGAATAGCATCTACCTTTAATCCGAGCGTGGGTAAAGCAAAAGAATGAATAACATCAAAGGAAGTTACAAAAAACCGATACGCTCGTCCCAGGTATAGGCGAAGCGGCTTATCAACAATAAGGCCATCCTTACAAGAAATAGAATCAAACTCCTGGGAACCAATACCATATCTCCAATATCACTGGTGTCCGACCACACCCACACATTCGTCCGCCAAACCGTCCAACCCGTCTGATATATAATTAATGTTTAATATAGCTAATACCAAAACAACAGATGTTGGAATTATGGTTCAACACAACTCAACTACTTGATTATCCCCACCAAATCTGATCACACCAACCCCTAAAATATCTCACGCCAGTGCCAACAAAACCAAAATTCTTATAAGTATGCATAACGCCACTACATAACAAACCACATCGTAATATATTAAAGAAATTTTCACCCTCGAAAATTTAGTGTAAAAAAATACTAAATTTCGCCAATTACGCGTGTTTGGTGCTATCGCAAAAAAAAAAAAATTGCCGGTCTTTGCGCCTAAATTTTGAAAAATAAAAATATTATAAGGGGGTAGTATTACCAACTTTTTTTTTTTCAAAATTTAGGCGCAAAGACCGGCATTTTTTTTTAATAATTCGCCTAAATTTTGAAAAATATTTTCATGTGTTTAAATTTGTTATTATACTATATAAACCCCCTAAATGCCGGTCTTTGCGCCTAAATTTTGAAAAATATTTTCATGTGTTTAAATTTGTTATTATACTATATAAACCCCCTAAATGCCGGTCTTTGCGCCTAAATTTTGAAAAATATTTTCATGTGTTTAAATTTGTTATTATACTATATAAATATAGCAACTATTTAAACTTTTTTTTATGCCGGTCTTTGCGCCTAAATTTTGAAAAATATTTTCATGTGTTTAAATTTGTTATTATACTATATAAATATAGCAACTATTTAAACTTTTTTTTATGCCGGTCTTTGCGCCTAAATTTTGAAAAATATTTTCATGTGTTTAAATTTGTTATTATACTATATAAATATAGCAACTATTTAAACTTTTTTTTATGCCGGTCTTTGCTCCTAAATTTTGAAAAATATTTTCATGTGTTTAAATTTGTTATTATACTATATAAATATAGCAACTATTTAAACTTTTTTTTATGCCGGTCTTTGCGCCTAAATTTTGAAAAATATTTTCATGTGTTTAAATTTGTTATTATACTATATAAATATAGCAACTATTTAAACTTTTTTTTATGCCGGTCTTTGCGCCTAAATTTTGAAAAATATTTTCATGTGTTTAAATTTGTTATTAAGCAACCGGGATAGCACCATAACTAGCGCTTAAAGCTAACTCATAAATTTTCTGACACGACTGCAACCAATGTTGGAATAAACCAAATTACCTAATTTCAAATTAGGTCACACAAGTATCAGTGGTTTAGTGTGGAGGGTTTCCGCCGTTCTTAAGTCCTAAACATAACTCATACTCCTCTGACACCCACACACTCAGCCCCAGATTCATCTGGGGCTACCTTGTTACGACTTACCTCAACAATTGACGAGGGTGACGGGCGGTGTGTACCCAGGTTAAACACTATTCACACTATCAAACTTAAATAATATTACTATCGAGTCCTAAAATAGTAACTAATCACAAGTCACCAATTATTAATGTAGTGCACTACGGCCCACAATACGCAGCACATAGACTTGGCTTAATTTTACAATACACAAACTTAACCACAACAGCGCTAATGTTCAACCAGATATACACCAGCATAATCGTGGTTATTTAGTTGGTGGATCATCCTTTAACTAACACACTCCCCCGAAAAGCAAACACCTGCTGCCAAAATTTTTTAGTTATTTAAACTAACATAGTGTAGTTTGACAAATAAGTGGGTATCTAATCCACGTCTTAATCAGCCACATACTAGCTGTATAACACACATAACACCCATAAGAAATTTTTACATAACCATACGCTGAAATGCTACAACACAAAAAAGAAGAAGAGAAGAAAACAGAATAACCGCGGATGCTGGCACTGTGCCCTATCCCCTTCATCAAACTACCCTTAAATAGCCCACGCTAAAATAAAACACTAGCCACTAGGGTGGTGTTATTGTTCCCCATAACTAAGAATGCCAACAAATTACCTATGTGACTGATAGTTAAATTCTTACTACCGCCAAAATTAAACGGAGGGTTTGGGGTTATACCCTCATCAGTTTTTGCAAAACCGAATCCAACTATACAAACCCAATAAAATGGGTTGGGGTCCTTTCGTACTACCAACCGACACCAATAGATAAGAACCGACCTGGCTCACGCCGGTCTTAACTCAACTCATGAGGGATCAAGGGGTCGAACAGACCCACCCCAGCAACTACTGCGTTGCTGGGTTAACCCAAGTCAACATCGAGGTAGCAAGCAACTCACTCGATACGGTCTCTCGTGAGTCATTACTCTGTTATCCCCGGGGTAACTTAAACCTCTAATCAGCGGGTCCAAAATGAGTTAAAATAGCCCAATCTGCCCCAGACAAAACCAAAGATCCCGGGGTCTTTCCGTCTAACTAAATCACGTTGATTCTGTACACACAAAATTAACTTCACAAAAAATTATAATCTTAAGAACAACCACATTAAACCATTCAAACAAGCCCCCAATTACGGGGCAATTAATTATGCTACCTTCGCACAGTCATAATACTGCGGCCGTTAATAAACACACCGGGCAGGTCATACTGCCCATAGTCCGCGGCAGAAATGTTTTTAATAAACAGTTGGGCCGACTCCGAGATAAATTATAAATAATATAATTACTAATTAAACCATAAATAAAATTTATTTTATTTGCTTATACAGGGGTCAAACTAATCCACACAAAAAACCTAAGAATAATAACATAATCAGCAAGGTATGGGTATTCTTAGCCCCAACCGCCACTACATAACAAACATGATGTAGAAGATGTTAGAATCTCATAACTCAAACATTGCATCGACCACATGACCCGTAACACAGATATATTCCTCAACGATTAACTTATCACCGCGCTAATAGTATTTATTTAACAGCTACTCGCCAAATAGTGCCAAACAACACAAATAGAGATCTGAGAATTTCGGTTAGTGGTATTTACCAGCTATCGGTCTAGCATGAGGCAAAAGGCACACAAACCCAATAAAAAAATAATAATAAAAACCCTAATTCTGGGACATAGCTAACGCATCTCCGATATACAAAATCGATATTTTAAATAAACTAATGCCCCATGTAAATATAAGACCCCAATGAAACCTCAGCATGCGTTGCTGGGATAGTATTAACTAAATTAACCAAACTATTCGGATCATAGTAATTTCCTATTACACGATTACCGATAGTCACAGACTCCCAAAAAATAAACAATAAAAAAATGCCACTAAAGACTGTAAAAACCGAACCTATGGTACACACTAAATTAATTGCCCCAAACGTGCTATCATAAAAACACACACGGCGTGGCAAGCCGCACACCCCAAAATAATGCATTGGAAAAAAACACAAATTAAACCCAACATTAGAAACCACACAATGCGCCTGCAACAAATACTTTTTCAACCTAAACCCGGTTATCAGGGGTCACCACCAAACAAACATCAAAATTATACTAATATAAGAACCCAGGGACATAACGTAATGAAAATGCGCAACAACAAACCATGTATCATGAAGTATACTATCCAACACGCAAGCGGACAAGATAATGCCAGTAACCCCACCGAAAGTAAACAGTACAATAAAAGAAATAATTCATCAAAGCGCCGGCTCTCTTGTGGTTTTAAATCTATTAGATAACATGTACAACCAAGAAAAAACCTTAATCCCGGTTGGAACACCAATAATCATTGTTACAGAACTAAAAAAAACAGCAGTGCTAACATCCATACCAACAACAAACATGTGATGGCCCCACACAGCTAAGCCCAAACCAACAATACAAAACATGGCCGAAACCATTCCCATCAAGCCAAACTGAGTAGGATTTGGGGTTAATCCCCTACAAATATACCTTATAGCCCCAAACCCAGGCAAAATTAACACATACACCTCTGGGTGACCAAAAAACCAAAACATGTGCTGAAATAAAACGGGGTCCCCTCCCCCCATTGGATCAAAAAAGGCAGACCCAAATTTACGATCAAATAACAACATTGTAATGGCCGCAGCTAACACGGGCAAAGATACCAACAAAAGAACCGAAGTAAAAAGATACGCCCACAACACCACAGAATCGCGAGGAACCCCATATCCAACAACACTACCCAATATAGTAGAAATAAATTTTATAGACCCTAATAAACTAGAAAGACCTGCCAGGTGTAAAGAAAACATCAAAAAATCAACACCCGGAGACACTCTAAACACACCATCAGACAGGGGAGGATAAAAGGTCCAACCTACACCTGCCCCAAGAACCATACTAACCAACAAAAACATCACAGATGGCAACAAAAGTCACATCCTAAGGGCATTAAGGCGTGGCAGATTTAGATCAGGTATGCCAGACAACAACGGAATAAGATATTTGCCAAACCCGCCAATCAACACTGGCATCAAAAAGAAAAAAATCATTATAACACCATGTTTGGTAACCAAAAAATTATAACAATCTGCCGAAACCACGCTAAAATAAGGTTCCATAAATTTCACACGAATCAATAGTCTTAAACCAAGTCCCATAAACCCGGATCAAACCCCAACCAACATATAAAAAAGACCTATTCGCTTGTGGTCTAAAGTAAAAACCCACCTATAAACCCCAGTAAATCTCATTAGACGTCACACGACAACATGCCCCTTAGTGTTTTGAAAACACTTAGTCTGATAACTTAGTGAAACCCAAGGAAGGGTCGCCTAAAGCGACTTTTAATTATTAGCAGTAACCGATCTCTCCCTAATAACCCCAACGAACATATCCCAACACAGCTTCTACCAAAAACCCAACCGACAAAACAACCAAAAACCCAACATAACAATAAAACCCAAACAACTCAGTCATCTGCTCCGGCATATTAAGTAATAAAGAAATCTCTAAATCAAACACCACAAAAAACACCAATAAAGAAAAGTACCTAAATCTAAAAGAATCAAACCTAATAGAGTTTGGTATAAACCCGCACTCATAAGGACTCACCCAAGAACAAACACCCTCACACTGACGTGAAAACAATGAAGAACAACCGGACAAAATAACCACAACCAATACCAAAAAGACACATGTTAGACCAAAAACTACAACCACACCCAACGGTAAAACACATCACTGAAGTAAGAATTCAGCACTTAACTAGCTACGTTGAGTACCAACGAAATTCAATTTTAATACTACTATATCAAAGTAGCCTGCTATAGCAGCCCTATTGGCCAAACCACCTACCGGACCGACGGTCCCCAAAACCAACATTCTAAATAAACTACGGTTTGGGCGCCTATGAGAATAAATCCCTCCTTGGCGTTAACAGCACCATGATCTACGTAATCTACACAAGCTAACCAACCAATGGAACAAAAAAAGAAAACACGCAAACAGGTAAAACCACAGACCAAAAAAATTTTATAAAATAATCATAGCGCACCCGGGGGAGTGTGGCTCGTGCCCACATAAACCCCAAAAGGTGGAGTGGGAGTATCAACGACATAACCCACCCACCACCAAACATAATTATACAACTCAACCAAGAAAAAATAAATATAACCACATATTCACAAGCAAATAAACAAGTAAAAAAAATTCCACTATACTCTACTTTAAACCCCCTAACAAGCTCTCTCTCTGATTCTGCATAATCAAATGGCGTGCGGTTTGTCTCACACAGCACGCACACTAACAGCACGCCATAAATCACAGGATTCAAAAAAAAACTTAGGGGCCCCAAGTCCTTAGTACTACTTATAAGGTAACCACCGTAACACAGACCACAATAAATAATTATACCCATAAACCTGGCCTCAAATCTTATAGAACCAAAGGCCGAACGTATGGCCCCTAAGATGCCATAACTTCTATACGACCCCCAACCAACACACAACAAGGAGTATCTCGCAAATCCCCTAAAAACCAACACCCATAGTAAGGAAAACTGCTCACCAAACATCCCATAAAACACAGAATAAATAGAACAGTATAATACCACCAACCCAATTAATAAAAACACCCCAATCATAGATATAATATCGCGGGATTGAAACCCTAAAAACTTGGTCTTAACCACTAACTTCAACACATCAGCAAACCTCTGCAATAACCCCACAACACCAACCTTTTTTGGCCCCTTTCGCGCCTGAGAATACCCTAAAATCTTACGCTCACCTAATATAAAAAATGCAATAATCAACAGCCTTATTAACAAACCAAACACAGAAGCCAGTGCCCCAAAAACCATAGCCCATAGGTCACACCACCAATAGTTAGACAAACTACCATTCTAATTAAACTATGTGGACCAACAACAGAGAACACAGCCTCCAATGAGACGCAAACCCATCATTCTTTATAAACTACTCTGTTACAGTGCCGCAGGGGATCCATTATGTGTAAAATAATAATTTTAATTAAACTACACCGCACTAATTAAACCACGTGTTACTAACCCCACTAATCACAGTATCCCCGCATAACTTAAACAAAAAAAACTGTTCAGAAAACCTATAAACAGCCCAAACTAATAACAAATAACCCCTATAATAAAACAGCGCCAATGACACCCCCAACTTATAAAACAGAGGCATAGACACCGGAGTGACTAACAACAAAAAACAAAACCCCCAAATACGCCAACTAGAACAAACCAACCCAACAAATTTATAAAAAAACAAAATACAAAAAACAGCCCAAACTCCGTAGTAAAAATAAATAAACCAACACACGGCAACATCCGCAGAAAAACAAACCACCAAAAGAGTAGAAACAGAACTTAAAGACATATGAACTCACACAAACTCCCATCTTTGACTAAAGCATCAAAAAACCACAGAACACACAAAAATAGTAATACAACAATCAAGCACAATGTATAAACTCAGGCTACCACCAAACAAATAACCAAAATAAAGCACAGGAAACTTCATTACCACACTTAACAAAAAAATAAAAATTCAATTACTTTTAGCGTACACCCGATAGACCCAAACCATAAATGGAAAAATGCCCAACTTAATTAAAAAACCAACCAAAACAAAATAATATAATTCTGACACCACTATACCGCTCACCAAAAACACTGAAGAGAGTCCTGACACCACAATATATAATAATAAGCCGTCGTAGGACCCAGATAGCGATACAACTGGCATTATAAAAAAAGAAGGTAGTATCGCTAGTCCGGCCAACTCTAAAAATACCCAAAACCCTAGAAGCCTATCTACGGCCGAGGAAAAAAAAATAAAAATTGAAGAGAGTAGCGCAGAAAATCATGCTATTCTAATTAGCCCGTAACGTGACACTTAATGATCCACAGAAAAGGATAAAATCCTAATCACTATAAACCAGTGTACTAGGGCCACAAACAACTCATAAAAAAACAAGACAAACAAAAGTGGTGCTAATCATCCCCCGGCTATGCACACCCCACCAAGAACCCTTGTCGCCAAGCACCCTAACCCTATTTTAATAAAAGGACGTAACATTAACACAAAGGGACGAATAATATAACTAATAGTCTCAGCTAAACACACAAGAGGACAAATCCACATAGGGGTGCCCGACGGAACCAATGCTCTCAAAAACAAGACAACCCTGTCCCTCAGTCGTGACAAACACAGACTGGCGAACCCGGTTCCTAGCAGAAACCACAAACCAACCCCAAACAAAAATGGACTAAACACGTAAGGAACTCGATAACACACAAACCCAACCAACACACAAAACCCCAACACTAAATAATACCACGAAAAAATACGCATCAACACCCGATACAATAAAAAACAGCCACTCGACACACCGGAGTACCAACATAACATCCAAGAACAACAACCCGTAACACCGAGACATGAACCCGACAGTTTAACTTAACCTATGTTCCATCCTAGCACACAGCTATACTTAGTACTTCAAGCTAACGCTTTAATTTAAGCTAAAGAAAAAGCGAGAAACAAACCACCTACACGACCAAACCGTGTAATGCAAAACACCCCACTAAACCTAAAAAACACAAACCCCAAGATAGCACCAAACAATAAACACCACTAAATATGGTACAAACCGATACACCCCACCTTCTATGCTCTCAATCGCCTCTACCCGTAAAATAGAGTGCCCACATAACACCAGGGGCACTAACCCCCCTAAGAATAAGTAAATAAACCAAAAAACCAAAAACATAAAAAGGTATCTGGATGTTGTGACCAAAGAAACCTCCATAAAAAACTGAATTGTCGTTGGGAAAGAACACAACGACAATAGCCCCATAACAACAGTGACAAGAACGCCCTTACCACCTATGCCAGTCTTCAACAAGACCCAGTTACGTGTATTAGTTTTATTATAAAATAACCACAATAACCCGAATACTATACCAGCTCTGAGGCCGTGACCAAGCCTGTATAAAAACACTACTGGGGTTAATGATCAGCCACATACAAATAGCCCTAAGACTGGCACCACAATGTGGGATAGTCTCAACAGAGCAAGTCAACGCTTGCCATCAAGCTCTAATGAGGCTGACACTAAAAACCCAACAGCCATAACGCAACAAACTAGTATGTAAAACACAAACCTGCCTTTAAACCACCCACCAGTAAAACGGAACACACCAACCACACCCAACTTCATAATATACCCCCTCAAGAAGGTAGAAACTACCCTAGTTGCTTCAGCATGCACTATTGGCAGCCATGTGTGAAAGGGGCACAGAGGAACCTTTGTAAAAAACACTAATGCCAAAACAACATAAATTCAGGCTGAAGCTGCATAGTTGGATCAACATCTAATTACGCAAGTCTCGTTTATAAACGACAAGTAACACAAAATGAGAAGTAACGGCAAACTAGTTATCAACAAATAACCAGAAAAATAGCAACCAGCAACAAACCGCTCTGAGTATGGTGAGTCCTGAAACACTAAAAACAAAAGAGGTAACATAGCTAACTCATAAAAACACCAAAAAACAATTGAATTGTTTACCACAAAACAACACACGCTAAACCCCAAACTACACAGCAAAAACATCTTGCTGGGGGCTTCCACTTCAGAATATTTGAATAACACAGCACTCAGCCCTAAAACCACCACTAATAGTCTGAGATACAGAGACAAGTGGTCAAACCCGACACAACGAGTAAATACGCCACTACCAAACGGCAGCAGGAGACACAATAAAAGAATAAAAGACAAAACTACGCCCCAACAGAGTCCAAACGTCCGCCAAACTCCCATAACCGAGTTAACACAATCAACCCAACCACAACCTCTATGGTCGAAACAACCATCAAGACCACAAATAACATATGGCTGTCCGCCCTAGTCATTATTAAACTAAAAAGTAAGATAAGCACATTAAATTTCTCTAAAATAATAAGACACCTTAAAAACCGACCAACGGATAGCACCAACCCCAAACTCACCACAGTAAAAACCACCAAAAACAAGGCCACCATTATCGATTAACTACAAACCAGCCAATCTTAAACACAAACAAACATGTTATAAACAAAATTGCACACACAAAACATATGCCCAAATACGGATAAACTGGGTGACAAACCCCCAAATATATTAAACATAAAAACAGACTTGTGGCCGACCAAAAAGTAACCTGACGGAGCGCATCGTACACACAGCTACTGTTGCTCGTGGGCACCCACATCAATAACAATACAGATGTGACAGCAATCAACCCGCCCATCTTAGATTCGATGGCACGAATAATCGCATAATATGCCAAAAAATATCACTCGGGCTTTATGCTTGCTGGGGTTAACAACATATTAGCTTCAGTATACCCGTCTGGGTCTACCACTAAGTCCGGCGTCAATCACAGTCCCAGTGAAACGACAGTAATAATAGACAAAAACGATAAAAAATCCTTTGACGTAAAGTAAGAATGAAAATAAACAACATCTGAGTGTCCAGGTAATCTAAACAGTGAGTTTTTTGACCCGCTCTGATGTAATAAAACCACGTGCGCCACCAAAAGACCTATAACAACAAACCCCAAGCACACATGCAAGGAAAAGACACGAATTAGTGTTACCCCCGTAACTGAGAACCCACCAACAACATAAGAATACAGGCTAGGGCCTAGCACTGGTAGCCCAGACACAATTGTTGTGAGCACCGTAGCCGCTCAATATGACATTTGGTGTCATGGTAACACATAGCCCAAAAACGCCTCAACCATCAGCAACAAATATACTAAAAACCCAACATTCCACACTCTCCGTTTACTATAGCTAGAATAATATAGCGACCGTCCCATGTGCACAAACAACAAAATAAAAATAAATGTTACACCCCAAATATGCCAATACCGCACACTCCAATAAAAAAAGGAATCTGCTGTTTCACCCAAGACCCAACCAAATGCCTCCCCAGGGGCGGCTATATACACAAAAGACAAAATAACACCTGATATTGTCTGCAACATAATCAACCTAGATAGTACAAACCCCCTACACCAAAAATACCCGAGGGAAAATTTTATTGGCAAATCAACAAACCTTCGACGCATTCTACTGAACATATTTACACGCACAAGAGCAATCTATAAAACCACATTTTATAAGTTTAATTAACCTACGTATAAAACAAACATAAATTAAAGCATACACCAACAACCAGATATAATCCACAAAATGTCAATACCAAGTCAATACTGTACAAAAATAAGAACCCACACGATGCACACCCAATATAAGAGCCAACACCATCAAAAAAACACCAACCAACACATGAGAGAAATGTAAACCCACAGTAGCCAAACAAGAGGAATAAAACCCATTAAAAAAACTACTGGGGGGTGCGCCGGAAAACTCCACAAACTGCAATAACAAAAACACCGCTTCCAAGACAGCAGTAGCACAAAGTAAAATTTGGGAGCGGTGTCAGCTCATTACATGATGAAAGGCTGTAATAGAGATAGAGGACCCCAGCAACAAAAAGCACCCCACCAAAGGAAGTTCTATAGCATCACTCACTCTTACCCAATCCCCCCTATAAAATCAAGAACTGCCATGTAGAAATGAAAAAAATAAGAAGACCTCTGATAGTATAAATAACGTAAACGCCCAACAGTAATGACACTGTTTTACAAACGCATCCGAAACCAGCAGCATTAGTGCTAGGCCAGCAAATACCACAAATAAGACAACCAAACCCCCAACTCAAAAAAATAACCCAACTATTAACATGGGAGTGGTTACGGCCCATAAAACAGAAACAACAGACAT